TTATACATGACTGTTTTTGTCTCTAGCATGACCGCTTGATGAAAAATAAGGAGGGAAATGACCGATACTACTGGAAGGATTCCTCTTTGGCTAATAGGTACTGTAACCGGTATTCCTTTGATTGGTTTAATAGGCATTTTCTTTTACGGCTCCTATTCTGGGTTGGGTTCATCTCTGTAATACTGGAATAATCATATGAACCAGATGAGATTGTAGACATAGTAAGAACTCCGCGGGGCCTTACCTCGCCGAGTTCTTACTCTTAGAGCGATACGTTGATCTAACATATGGAACCTCAGTCAACATAATACAAATATTCTATTCGTAGAAATTACAAAACAGATCCTTTGCTCTAATGTTTTAACCCATTATTTTTCTTATGAAGAAACAAGAAAGGAGGAATCTTTGTATTTTCAAAATAATCCAGGATGTTTCATATGGATTTATCCGTATGAAACATCCTGGAAACCCTTTTATTTTTATACTCAACTCTTTCTACTAAACGAATAAACTCAAAGGACAATTTTTAAAAAACTCTATTTTTTATAATAAGATAATAAAGAAGGATTTGGATATGCGTAAAGATCTAATTCCTCGGTTAGAATTGGTGAACAGGAGAAAAATCAGGATTCTTTCGATACAAGACGACACAAGAAAATTTTTTTTCTTGTGTCGTCTTGGAATACTTTCTAGAAATATGTTTTTCCTTTCATTTTCCCCGTCCTTGCCTTGTATTCTATTCCTTTGTATGTGTATGCTTATTTTCTATTATTAGAAAGAGTATTACAAGTAATGAATTTCAGGCATCCGGCAAAAGAGAACATACATCATTCTATTGATCGACAAGAATTTTTCACTTTTACTTACTTGAATCTCTATATCTAGAAATTCATTTCGTACAACTGAACCTTTTCAAACTGTTTCTTTTTCAGAACCAAAAATATTTGTGCCAAGATTACAGATGCCAAGAAGAACAGAAGACCTTGGACTCGTAATGGATCTTGAAGCACTATTTCTGCGTCTCCCTGACCAAAACCTCCTACATTTGGATTACTTGTTAATGGTTGATCAAGCTTGATGGATTCACCTTCTGAAACAAGAAGTTCCGGTCCTGGAGGTATAGTATCAACCACTTGACGTCCATCTAATACATCAACTATGGTTATTTCATATCCCCCCTTTTCTTTACGTGCTATTCTGTTTACTATACCGGCTGATGTAGCATTATAAACTGTATTATTACTCTTGCTACCATCAGGATAAATCTGACCCCTCCCCCTGTTCCCACCTACATATATGGGATATTTTAAGAAGTGAACGTCTTTTTTCGTAGTGGGGTCGGGGGAAAGAATAGGAAAGACTATTTCACTATATTTCTGACCGGGAACAGGACCTATCACAAGAATATTTCTTTTATTAGGACGATAATACTGAAAAGAAAGATTGCCCATCTTTTCTTTTATTTCGGGAGAAATACGATCGGGGGGGGCTAATTCGAAGCCCTCGGGTAAAATAAGAACAGCTCCTACATTCAAAGCTCCCTTTTTACCATTAGCAAGAACTTGTTTCAGTTGCATATCATAAGGAATTCGAACAACTGCTTCAAATACAGTATCTGAAAGTACAGCTTGCGGAACTTCAATATCCACGGGCTTATTAGCTAAGTGACAATTGGCACATACAATTCGCCCAGTGGCTTCTCGTGGATTTTCATAACCCTGCTGCGCAAAAATAGGATATGCATTTGAAATAGATGCTCGAGTTATTACATATATCATGATCGATACATAAATGGATCGAGTCATCTGTTCTTTTACCCAAGAAAAAGTATTTCTATTTTGCATGGTCCAATCATTGATCCCAAAATTTCTACAATAAATTAGATAGGTAGCTAGTAGAATTCCCTATCCACAAGTTTGCCATTGTATTGATTGTGCTGAAAGAATTGTACTGGTAAAATATAGTATGAATACCTTGAATTGAAAAGGTAGAAGTATAAAGAATAAGTAAGATTTCGAATGATTTCTTTATACACGAAGAAAAATCCTGATTTGATTGATATAAAGAGATCTAATGAATTCTTCATTCATTCATTCATTGAATGATAAATGACTACAAGCGAAGGAGATACACGATTTAAAAAATGGAAGATCCAATATTTCACAATTGTATCTAGAATCACTGGAAAAGTTGAAACAAGACCAGATATGATCTGGTCATTCTCAGCCAATCCAAAATCGTTGTAGATCAAACCAATAATGAGTTCCCAACCATGGGTCGAGTGAAATCCGATCCATAAATCAGTAACTAAAAGAATAGAAAAAGCTTTGATTGTGTCACTTAAGTTATAGAGAAATTCCTGAATCCAAGAATTCAGAATGAAAAGTTCTTCATTACCAAGAACAAAATAACCACTTACAATAGCGAAACAGATTAGATTTGTCGATAAATGCAAAATGATATGAAAATGAGATTCATTGTGTCTTTTGACCAATTGTATCGTTTCCTTGTGCATTTCTATACGAAGCCTTTGTATATGTGTTTCCGAGTACTCCTTTATCATCTCGTCCAACAGGAAGAGTTCTTCTAATTCCATAAATTTTTCTAGAACATTTTTCTCTTGAATATCATTCAAAAGTATTTGGAAATGCCCGGTATTCCACCAATTAAGAACCCAAGTGTCTAGACATTTATTAAAAGAGAGAGAAACCCACCAGGGCAAAAAAAGTATAAACACAAGATATGGGAGGGAAGCCAATGCTTTTTTTTTTTTCATTCTGTATCTGTGATGCGAATTGTTAATGAACCTGTTTAATTCGTCGATTCTATCTGAGATTTCTCTGAAGCACCGGTTCTATAACAAGACTAAAAAAGACTAAAAAGAATAAGGTATCGAACTTATGGATCTTTTACTCTTTTTGTTTTTGTATAAGAATTGAGTCTATAGGGTATCAATTCAATAAAAAGAGTGAAGCTGGATGCCATGCGTATGCCTAAAGATATTTGATTAGTTATATTCTATTTTCTTAGAATTGTTCCATATACCTCCTGCTGCCTCAACGGAACGGGGAAAGGAAATATAGCATCTTTTGCTGGAATGAACATTTTGAAGAAGCTGAAATTGTCTTAAAAAGATAATGAGTAAGTCCCCTTTCTCATGCTGAGATTTATTTTAAGTCCATTTCAAAATACTTCAATTGGTACGCGCAAGAAATAGGCCAATTCAGCAGCTTTTTGTTCAATTTCTCGTGGAGCCAAATTCTCATCAGTACGAGTCAAGGGAATGGCTCCTTGGCCCCTTATTTCCATATAAAGGACACGACGAGGAAAAAGACCCTCTCTCGCCTCCATTCTTATTGATTGGATATCTTTCAGAAAGAAACGAAGAAAAATGCGACGATTTATTCCAGGAAATCCCCAACGAAAAAGGCACATTATCTTTGTTTTTCTATCAAATTGGTCATAACCACTACCCACATTCCATAAAATTGTGCACCACAAATAAGAACTAATGAACAGACCTGCGATCCCATAGAAAGACATCACGATCCCTTGTGGGAAAAAAAGAATTTGCTGAGACGGAAAGACAGATAGAAGATTTCTACCAAGATAACTGGAAGTTCCAACTACTAAGAATCCTAGTGAACCTAAAAAAAGGATACAGGCCCAGCAAAAATTACTTATTTTTTGAGACCCCGGTATAAGTTCTATCCATATATGTTCTGATCGCCAGTTCATACTATACTAGATCCAGTTGCAATGGATTTGACTTAACTTTTCTTACTTGATCCCGAAGTAACTTTCATCAACTAGCAGTATATTTATTTTTTATTTCAAAGATTTTCAAAAAAAGAATTGCTCATCATTTTTAGTTTCATTATTGAATTGATAAAGCTATAACCACATATATAACAACTCTTCCATTTGTTTTTTTGAAAGGCCACATATTTGATATCCCGGCATATTACATTCAAAAAGTATCTGTATGAGGATCCAGTGTTTTAACTATATTTAGATAATCTTATTTCTTTGGACATAAAGAGATAAAGAAGCCATTGCAATTGCCGGAAAGACTAGGCCCACTAAAGGAACGAAAATAGAGGGAAAGTTCAAATTTATCATAGAATGGGTGCCTTGATTTCATATTTGTACCTATTCTAATTATAAATATATCTTATGATAAGTCTATCTATTAGATAAAATAGGAAGTATTCAAAGTGCAAATAATGTAGAATATACCTATTCTTCTTTCTACACAAATATGTATGAGAATCCACTTTCAAAAATTTGATTCTTCTTCTCCCATCCTTATATTCTTTCTCTCTTTTTAGTTCATATTTTTACCTATTTTTCGTTGTTCTATATCTTAATATGTCAAAAGGACGGAGAAAAGTCTTTTTATTTCTCGGATTTCTCGGAAGGAGAAAAACCCATTTTTTCTATTGTCAATAGAGGTAGAAGAAAAGGGGATCCGGGGCAAAAAGTAATTATCCAAAACTTCTGACTCTTACTACACTTCTAATTGATGTTTCCAAAGAAACACCATCTTCTTCGTTTTATTTTTTTGATTACAATGAACTAAATGCTTATTCATTACAAAGAAAAAGAACTGAACCTAGTGCTATACTTCCTTTTTTGAATCTGGATTCAAGGGAAGGAAACCATGTAGCTGAAATAACTCATTCAGAACACTTTTTAAAGGATTACGTGGTACGATTGGGTCGAATAAGCCCTTATTGAATGAATACTCAGCCGCTTGTGAACCGTCGGGTATTGTCTTTTTCAATGTTTGTTCAATTACCCTTTTCCCCGCAAACGCAATGTAAGCATTAGGTTCAGCAATAATGATATCTCCCAACATACCAAAACTTGCTGTAACTCCACCAGTTGTAGGAGATGTCAGGATTGATACATAGAATAACTTTTTATTTGATTGATAACCATATGAAGCAGAAGATATTTTAGCCATTTGCATCAAGCTCAAACTCCCTTCTTGCATGCGTGCTCCTCCAGAAGCACACACAATAATGACAGGCAGAGATCTATTAGCAGCATACTCGATCAAACGGGCGATTTTCTCACCTACTACGGATCCCATGCTACCTCCCATAAACTGAAAATCCATAACTCCAATTGCTATGGGAATACTATTTAGTTGACCTACGCCCGTTTGAACGGCTTCAGTTAAACCCGTGTTTTTTTGATAAAAATGGATACGATCTCTATAAGGTTCCTCCTCTGAATGAAATTCAATGGGGTCCATAGAGACCATATCTTCATCCATAGACTCCCAAGTGCCAGGATCAATAAAAAGTGCAATTCTATCTGAACTACTCATGTTCAAATGATATCCGCAGTGTTCACAAATATGCATTTTTGACCTAAAAAATTTTTTATAATTTAATCCATAACAATTCTCACATTGAACCCATAACTGTCTGTATTTTGTATTTATATCAAAATTATTTGATTTTTCTCTGCTACTTAAAGAACTCTTACTAATTTTGATACTAGAATTTACACTTTGAATACTACTTATACTCTCCGTATAAATGATACTATCAATGTAATTGTTGATACCACTGTAAATGTCACTATTAAGACTGATTTCAAAACGAAGATAAGTATCAATGCAACTATTAATGTGATTATTTGAATTAGATTGAGTATCATACAGAGAAGAATAAGAGTAGTAATTGCTACTATTAGACCCACTATTCAAAGAACAAGAAAAGAAAATATCTAGTTCACTCAAAGAAGAACTGGCATTATCAATATCAAAAATTTGATTTTCAATATCAAAATATACAGAATAGCTTTCATAATTACTATTTCTAACGAAAAAAGTATGATCAGAGATCAAACTCAAAATATTCCTGTTATCAAATAAATAATTGAGATAATTAATATTATAACTGTCCCAACTAGGAATATTTTTCTCCGCATCATTGAGAAGAGGTTCTTCACTTCCACCGGTATGTCCAAGAGCATCAAGACTATCCATTGATTGACTTAGTCCACACCTATGTTCTAACTTCTTGTTAGACAACATCAAATTGAACCAACATTTTTCCATAGAGCCTTTCTGCCCCCTATTTGAGAAATTAAGAAAAACCTAATACTAATAGATGAATAGTCATTTGATGAAGAAAAATCATTTTACTATTTTTTTTTCTTTTGATTTTTCATCATAATTCAAAAGAAGCATATGATCCAATACTGAAGATTTTTCATGAAAAACGAGCGAGTCTTAAAAAGAAAGAATTATCTTTTTGGGGAATCCGATGAATCATTTCCTCAAAAATGAAATACAAAGACAGGGGTTTCTCATTGAAAACTAGGAATTCTCGTCAAAAGATTCTCGTAGAATCTCGTGTCATATATTCAAATAAGAAAATGAGTTTATAGAACGAAAAAGACAATTTTAAAGATGGGGGGGTAGAAGGGATCCTTAACTCAAGAATCTAAAATGATTCACCAATCCAATCCCAAGGATCCAGGATTAAGCCTATGATTCCAACAATAAAGAATATAAAAAGAATATAAGTAGTGAAGTCTTCAATCTTATCTTTATATTTTGCATATACTCGTATCTTGTATATGGTAAGGTCTGTACATATAAAAGATATATGCAAATACACAAAGACCCTCATAGTATAGGATGTTCATTCTTTATTCGACCCAATCTTTTCCTAAAAAGATTGGGCCAAGTTTCATTGCAATAAATTAGGAGAACAAACAGGAATTGCTTAATTATACGCGCTTATTTTGTCTATTTATCTAGCTTATCCACTGGGTCAAAATCAAATTTGATCTCTTTCCATACTTCACAAGCAGCGGCTAGCTCAGGGCTCCATTTGCTAGCTTCACGAATAATATCATTACCTTCACGAGCAAGATCTCGTCCCTCATTACGAGCTTGTACACATGCTTCTAAAGCCACCCGATTAGCTACTGCACCGGGCGCATTTCCCCAAGGGTGTCCTAAAGTTCCTCCACCGAACTGTAGTACGGAATCATCTCCAAAGATTTCGGTTAGGGCAGGCATATGCCAAACATGAATACCCCCTGAAGCCACGGGAAGAACACCTGGCATAGAGACCCAGTCTTGAGTGAAAAAAATACCACGACTTCTATCTTTTTTAATAAAATCATCACGTAATAAATCAACAAAACCCAAAGTCATCTCACGTTCCCCCTCCAGTTTACCCACTACTGTACCAGAGTGAATATGATCTCCACCAGACATACGTAATGCTTTAGCTAGTACACGAAAATGCATACCATGATTTTTCTGTCTATCAATAACTGCATGCATTGCGCGATGGATGTGAAGAAGTAGACCGTTGTCGCGGCAATAATGAGCCAAGCTAGTATTTGCAGTGAATCCCCCGGTTAAGTAGTCGTGCATTACGATAGGAACTCCCAATTCTCTGGCAAATACCGCTCTTTTTATCATTTCTTCACATGTACCCGCAGTTGCATTCAAGTAATGTCCTTTGATTTCACCCGTTTCGGCTTGCGCCTTATAAAGAGATTCGGCACAAAATAAGAAACGATCTCTCCAACGCATAAATGGTTGTGAGTTCACGTTTTCATCATCCTTAGTAAAATCAAGTCCACCCCGTAGACATTCATAAACCGCTCTACCATAATTTTTTGCGGATAATCCCAATTTTGGTTTAATAGTACATCCCAATAGGGGACGACCATACTTGTTTAATTTATCTCTTTCAACTTGGATGCCATGAGGCGGACCTTGGAAAGTTTTGGAATAAGAAGGGGGAATTCGCAGATCTTCCAGACGTAGAGCTCGCAGGGCTTTGAAACCAAAAACATTACCCACAATGGAAGTAAACATGTTAGTAACAGAACCCTCTTCAAAAAGGTCTAAAGGATAAGCTACATAAGCAATATATTGATTTTCCTCCCCAACAACAGCCTCAATGTGGTAGCATCGCCCTTTGTAACGATCAAGACTGGTAAGTCCATCAGTCCACACAGTTGTCCATGTACCAGTAGAAGATTCAGCTGCTACCGCAGCGCCCGCTTCTTCAGGCGGAACTCCCGGTTGAGGAGTTACTCGGAATGCTGCCAAGATATCGGTATCTTTGGTTTCGTAGTCAGGAGTATAATAAGTCAATTTGTAATCTTTAACACCAGCTTTAAATCCAACGCTTGCTTTAGTCTCTGTTTGTGGTGACATAAGTCCCTCCTTACAACTCATGAATTAAGAATTCTCACAACGACAAGGTCTACTCGATATGAATTAGGCGTGAATGAAACCTTTGACAAAAACCTTTCCAATTCAATAAATATTCAACGAAACTCATATTATCAACTAATGAATAATAAAAATTGTCAAAGGTTTCGTTATTGGACCATGAATTTTATTCACCAAATACATCAGTATTTTATACTCTTTGATATAGATGGCGCAACCCAATCTTCGTTTTAAAAATTGAGATTGATAATGGAATTGATCACTTTCTTCAATCTCTTTTTCATATTCCTGAAATAGAAAGAAAAATAAATAATACAGGAACCCTTTCCTCTTGACAGTAATAGATGTTGTATATGTAAATCCTAGATGTGAAAAGAAGCATAATTCATCTAGAAAAGGGAATAGATATGGTATCTAAAAAAGAATAGGTGCACAACACAAATCAAAACAAAGAAAAAAAAATAATAGAAAGAATTCAAAATTGACTGATTCACTGAGTAAAGGATCAAATTCTATTTGATTGGGTGATACCAACTCAATCCAATGCTAACTCCCTTTTATTTCTTATGGAATTAACCGATCAACTTGCTATTGAATATTGATTTTTCATTCAGTGCTTTTCCAAAAAAAAATTTCGACATATTTATTATTATGAGAAGCAATCCCACTACTTCTGATCCTGTGGTTTCTACACTTGAAGAACAAAACCTAGGGCGTATCGCTCAAATAATTGGTCCAGTACTGGATGTAATTTTTCCACCGGGCAAGATGCCTAATATTTATAATGCTTTGGTAATTAAGAGTCGAGATACTGTTGGTCAGCAAATTAATGTAACTTGTGAGGTACAACAATTATTAGGAAATAATCGAGTGAGAGCTGTAGCTATGAGTGCTACAGATGGTCTGAGGAGAGGAATGAAAGTGATTGACACAGGAGCTCCTCTAAGTGTTCCGGTCGGCGGAGCGACTCTCGGACGAATTTTCAACGTTCTTGGAGAGCCTGTTGATAATTTAGGTCCTGTCGATATTGGCACAACATCTCCCATTCATAGATCCGCACCCGCCTTCATACAGTTAGATACAAAATTATCAATCTTTGAAACAGGGATTAAAGTGGTGGATCTTTTAGCCCCCTATCGCCGTGGGGGCAAAATTGGGCTATTTGGAGGAGCTGGAGTGGGTAAAACAGTACTCATCATGGAATTGATCAACAACATTGCCAAAGCTCATGGAGGCGTATCCGTATTTGGCGGAGTAGGTGAACGTACTCGTGAAGGAAATGATCTATACATGGAAATGAAAGAATCCGGGGTGATTAATGAAAAAAATCTTGCAGAATCCAAAGTGGCTCTAGTCTATGGTCAAATGAATGAACCGCCAGGAGCTCGTATGAGAGTTGGCTTGACTGCCCTAACCATGGCGGAATATTTTCGGGATGTTAATGAGCAAGACGTACTTCTATTTATCGACAATATATTTCGTTTTGTTCAAGCAGGGTCCGAAGTCTCTGCCTTATTAGGCAGAATGCCTTCTGCAGTGGGTTATCAACCCACCCTTAGTACGGAAATGGGTTCTTTGCAAGAAAGAATTACTTCTACCAAAGAAGGATCTATAACATCGATCCAAGCAGTTTATGTACCTGCGGATGATTTAACCGACCCTGCTCCTGCCACGACATTTGCACATTTAGATGCTACTACCGTATTATCAAGAGGATTAGCTGCCAAGGGTATTTATCCAGCAGTAGATCCTTTGGATTCAACGTCAACTATGTTACAACCTCGAATCGTTGGCGAGGAACATTATGAAACTGCACAAAGGGTTAAGCAAACTTCACAACGTTACAAAGAACTTCAGGACATTATAGCTATCCTTGGGTTGGACGAATTATCCGAAGAAGATCGTTTAACTGTAGCAAGAGCGCGAAAGATTGAGCGTTTCTTATCACAACCCTTCTTTGTTGCAGAAGTCTTTACTGGTTCTCCAGGGAAATATGTTGGTCTCGCAGAAACAATTCGGGGGTTTCAATTCATCCTTTCCGGAGAATTAGACGGTCTTCCCGAGCAGGCATTTTATTTGGTGGGTAACATCGATGAAGCTACCGCGAAAGCTATGACCTTAGAAGAGGAGAGCAAATTGAAGAAATGACCTTAAATCTTTGTGTACTAACTCCTAATCGAATGATTTGGGATTCCGAAGTGAAAGAGATTATTTTATCTACTAATAGTGGACAGATTGGCGTATTACCAAACCATGCCCCCATTGCCGCGGCTGTAGATATAGGTCTTTTGAGAATACGACTAAACGACCAATGGGTAACGGTGGCTCTTATGGGTGGTTTCGCTAGAATAAGTAATAATGAGATCACCATTTTAGGAAATAATGCGGAAATTAGTACTGACATTGATCCACAAGAGGCTCAACAAACTCTTGAAATAGCTGAAGCTAACTTGAGTAGAGCTGAGGGTAAGAGACAAGCAATTGAGGCAAATCTAGCTCTCAGACGAGCTAAGACGCGAGTAGAGGCTGTCAATTTCATTTCCTATTAGTAGTCATCAATACATTCAATCAAGTTCTTTATTATATCCTACACACTACATTATTCTTCCACAAAATTAACACAATAACGAAAAAAAGAGGATGGGTAGAGAAACTTATTAGATACCGGATTCCATGGTATCTAATAAGTTCTACCTACTATTGGATTTGAACCAATGACTCCTGCCGTATGAAAGCAATACTCTAACCGCTGGGTTAAGTAGGTCATTTATCACCACAAAAAAGGTCTGCATCACTTCGATGGATTATAGGTAAAATATGTTTTCTAAGCAATAGAAATCTTTTACCAGGAAACGTAAACGGATCAGAGAGTTATCATGCGGGATTCTGGGATACCCTTCTTGACAAGAAATTGTCTATATGTTAAAATAGTTATGACAAGGGCTATAGCTCAGTTAGGTAGAGCACCTCGTTTACACGTGCGCCAATGCTTTTCAAGGGAGCCGATTATGCAATAACCCTAATTTTTTTTTTAGAAGTAGATGTCTGACTCCGTAGATTCGAGAGAACAAGAGAAAAATAGCCTGACAAATATTTGGTTTGATCTGATTCAGGTGCGAATTATGGTGCCAAATAAAAGAAAACCTGCCATTGTAAGGTAAATGCTCAGTCCATTCAATGCCGGGCATAATGAATCTAAGGATCTCAAAAAACCTCTTTTTGTCCTATGAGCTTTTAGGTGTATGAAGTCTCATATTTGACTCTTGCAGCGGAACAATAGAGACTCCATTTAACTCAGGTTTATCTAGGCCGAAGGCAGACCTAAATCAAGGTCACACTTCTTTGAAACACTTTGGTATTGCTCCTATATCAGGATACAAGTAATGAATCAGAGCACAAGGAACCATCTCATTATCTTTTGATCTTCCTGTAAAGAAAAAATATGGTGGACTAACTGATCTTTACATCAGTTTATGAAAGAGCCCAATGCAACAAAATGCATGTTGGGTCTTTGAAACAGTTCAAATCATTTCGATAAAGATAAGTTTGATCTGTTTTACCGAGAAAGTCTACGGTTCGAGTCCGTATAGCCCTAATACATTCCCTTTTTGTTTTGTATAGATAGTTGGAACAATAAAAGAAACACACTAGTTCATTTCAACCCAACGCGCTCTCTTCATCCACTTTCATGAATGAATTACATATGATATTTTCATCCTATTTCTAAGATTTAGAATAAGTATAAACTCAGTATAGCGGTTTTATTTGATCAAAATCCATTTTTTTTTTGAAGAATTCAGCCTATTTCGCATTCATAGGAGTACTTTTATGTTTTTGCTTCACGAATATGAGATTTTCCAGGCATTCCTAATAATACCAAGCGTTATTCCTATCTTGTCATTTATGGAATTTTAGCCCCGATTAGGGAAGGGCCAAAAAAGCTTTGAACTTCGTCCTTATCCTTCAGTTTATGCATGGCGAAAAGAAGCGTTGGATCAGAGATACCTTTTGGAGTTGAAAAAAATTTCAAATCCAAAAGGTCAGAGTATCTTCTTACGAATTAGTGAATAAAGCAGAGTTCCCTTGTCCATAAAAAGAAAAAGAATGAAATATTCATATAAAGAAAAATGTGGGAGAGACGAAGAAGATGCAGGTTCATTTATCCGATTGGCTCATAATGAAAAAAGAAAAGAATCGGAGTTTCTTTCTACTGTGTCTGAAATACATCCTTTCTATTTATATCCTTCCACTGTTTGATTGAATCTTTTTAGCTATGGAAATTTCACATACTTTTGAAAGTATGAACAGAGAGGAATATCTAATACATTATTCACGTGTCAGGAACCAGATTTGAACTGGTGACACGAGGATTTTCAGTCCTCTGCTCTACCAACTGAGCTACCCCGACCATTTCCCTGCATCATCCTAGCAGAGTACTTGTATCTATGTCAATGAAAAGAACTAAAAAAGAAAGTCTTAACAAATTGGACCTAGCCCCTTGAATTTTGACTTTCTTTGTCAATGTAAGGATAATTCTATGGACTGTGATCGTATCTATCCAAATAAAATTGGAAATGATTCAATAACGGGGATTCTCTATGTTCATTTGTGGAGGTTTGGAGGATACGAGGGTAAAGAAAGAGTGAGGAATTCCAATGGGCTTTTTCTTGGGGATAGAGGGACTTGAACCCTCACGATTTTCAAATTCGACGGATTTTCTTCTTACTCTAAATTCCCTTGTTGTCGGTATTGACATGTAAAATGGGACTCTCTCTTTATTCTCGTACGATTCATCTTCAAAAATCTAGAAAACTCTGGAATGAATCATTTTATCACTGAATATTTGAATTTGATTCTTTTTCAACTTCAATTAGAATTGATTCACAAGAACTCTTCCATTTTTCTATGTATACGTACGTATTAGGTATATAAGGTTATCCTTTCTGTTATTTTGATCTTTTCTTTTGATAGAAGGATTTTCGCTACTAATTTAACGTAGTCAATTTCATTCGTTAGAACAGCTTCCATTGAGTCTCTGCACCTATCCCTTTATATTCCCATTTTTTATTTTTTCTCAAAAACAAAGATTTGGCTCAGGATTGCCCATTTTTAGTTCCAGGGTTTCTCTGAATTTGGAAGTTACCACTTAGCAGGTTTCCATACTAAGGCTCAATCCAATCAAGTCCGTAGCGTCTACCAATTTCGCCATATCCCCTTTGCTCTGAGACAAGGATTCAGTTGTAATTCCATCCACCTCTTTTATGAATTATTGAAAAGGTGTATGCTGCTATTTTCTTTTTTTGCCCGCACCCTCCTATCTCTCTATTCTATCATTTCATCTCTGAACCCTATTTGTTTCAATCCGAATGATTCTATCATTGATGTATCCACAATTCAATATGGATAGATAGATCCCGCATATATCTATCTCTTTCCTAATCATTCCTTTAGAAAGTACTATTTAAAATAGTGGAACGGTCAATATTCATTCTTTTTTTTTTGCCCTCTTTTTTCTAATGATAGAATCCAAATTTTTATCATAGATTTTCTATTATTCAAATAGAAATAAATAGAATATCATTATCTTTTCACTATTTATCTATTAGGATATAGATAGTTTCGTTACGTAAAATTGAGATTTCAAGTTTAAAGTATAGGTTTTTCTAATAGTAATAAATAAATAGTAATAAATAAATATTTCAATTGTAAGTTATTTGAAAATTTTAGATCTAATATTTGTCTTTGAATTTAATCTTTTTTTTTCATATATATGAAAAAAAAAAAAGATTTATAGAATTTCTATAGATCTAAATAGTTTTCTTTTCTTTTTTAGAAATAGAATCACTAGTAATAACTCAGATCCGAAGTTTACTGTATTCCTATACAGTATAGCTCTAATATCCGCCCGCTTAGCTCAGAGGTTAGAGCATCGCATTTGTAATGCGATGGTCATCGGTTCGATTCCGATAGCCGGCTCTTTTGCTTTCTCTAAATGTAAGGTCGCCAATCTATTATGTCAGGGTAACTTGCAGTTATAGCTATGAATAAAAAAAGTTGATTACAACAATGAGATCTCTACAGAATAAATTGTAAAACGTAGTCTTTACCGGAATTTCCTATATTTTATTCTGTTTTGTAGTACTTAAGTAGATTAAAGTATATTTAGTTGTGTTTTGCCGATCCTTTAGTTCAGTCTGAATTTCTATTTTTTTGTCAAATGAAAGTGAATAAAAAAGGAGCCTTTATATGTCTCGTTACCGAGGACCTCGTTTTAAAAAAATACGCCGGCTTGGGGCTTTACCGGGACTCACTAGTAAAAGACCCAGATCCAGAAGTGATCTTCAAACCCAATTGCGCTCTGGAAAAAGATCGCAATATCGTATTCATTTAGAAGAGAAACAGAAATTGCGTTTTCATTATGGTCTGACAGAGCGACAATTACTGAAATATGTGCACATTGCTGGAAAAGCCAAAGGGTCAACAGGCCAGGTTTTACTACAACTACTCGAGATGCGTTTGGATAACATACTTTTTCGATTAGGTATGGCTTCGACCATTCCTGGAGCCAGACAATTAGTTAACCATAGACACATTTTAGTGAATGGCCGTATAGTGGATATACCGAGTTATCGTTGCAAACCCCGAGATATTATTACTGCGAAGGATAAAGAAAGATCCAAAGTTCTGATTCAAAATTATCTTGTTTCATCCCCCCGCGGGGAATTGCCAAACCATTTGACTATAGACTCTTTACAATATAAAGGATTCGTAAATCAAATAATAGATAGTAAATTTATTGGTTTGAAAATAAATGAGTTGTTGGTCGTAGAATATTATTCACGTCAGACTTGATTCTCACGAAAATAAAAAGCGAGGTTCATACAATTTTTACTCCTTTCGCTGAAGTAAATAGAGGATCTTGTGTCCTGTCTCATTCACGTATCACAGAAATGTAATTAGGGATAGAGAATCTTTATGAAATTAAGGGTCTTACTGTTAGTTAGAATGATGATATCAATTCTTATTTGATTTGATACATTGTAGTTGGTGACGTTGATGAATGAGAAGAAACGGAGAGAGAGGGATTCGAACCCTCGGTAAACAAAAGTTTACATAGCAGTTCCAATGCTACGCCTTGAACCACTCGGCCATCTCTCCTACCAAATATTATTCTTGACCAAAACCCGAATGCATAGCGAGTCATTATTATAGTACAGGTATGGCTACCCGACGGTTCCATTTCAAAAATGGAAATGAAATCAAATCTGATTCCACTATTTTATTTCCTCTTTCTTTTTCCAATTAGTCTTTTTTTATGTTATTTTTTACTGTACAATTATGAAATTGTTTTCCCCGAAGGGGGATGAGAAGAATTAGAGAATATATTACTAATTATGCCTAGATCTCAAATAAATGGAAATTTTATTGATAAGACCTCTTCAATTGTAGCCAATATTTTATTACGAATAATTCCGACAACTTCAGGAGAAAAACGGGCATTTACCTATTACAGAGATGGTGCGATTTGATTTTTTTTCTTGATTTTGTTTTTTTTTTTTTTACTCTCAGTTTTATGAGAAAAAGGACATAGTTAGGAATCTAAAAAACAAATTAGTGAAAAAACCTACGCTTGGTGAAGGTGAAGTTTAGAGATAGAGCAATTCCTTCTGTCGTGTATCCTCGATTGATGCAGCCTTAGATGCTTCAATTATCTCTTTTAGTATTGAGCAAAAGGTTACCATCTATAAGTTCTGTATTGGGAGTCAATCCTACTTCATTAGTACCAATAGGTGGCATCGGGTAAAAAGCACTACACTTAGGAATCAACAACACAAAAATTTTGTTATAAAGAATCCTTTTCCTTATTGGTATTGGGACTCAAAATAATGGTTGGGAAAACGAAGATCCATCTCATTCGTACTTTTGGTACCCGTATAACCATCAAAGACCGTTGAAGTGACTAATTCCTGGAAATCGTAAGCGTTGAGTACAAAGAAATTTTTGGAGTGACCTTTTCTATCTAGCACTAATGTGATCGGTGTTAAGACAAAATCTCTTGTGGGAAGGCTGGCTAGAAATTTCTTGTAAAAATACCAGCTCCTGTCAGTTCATAATGAGAATAAGGAAATTTTTATTATTTCCTTTAGTACTATGTACAGAAGGGAGGAGCCGTATGAGATGAAAATCTCACGTACGGTTCTGGAACGGAGATTCTTTTATTAGAATGAACGACCGTAACGGATGTCGGCTCAATCCGAAGGAAATTATGCAGAAGCTTTACAGAATTATTATGAAGCTATGCGACCAGAAATTGATCCTTATGATCGAAGTTATATACTCTATAATATAGGCCTTATACATACAAGCAACGGAGAGCATACAAAAGCTTTGGAATATTATTTTCGGGCACTAGAACGAAATCCTTTTTTACCACAAGCTTTTAATAATATGGCCGTGATCTGTCATTACGTGCGACTATCTTCACTATAGAAAGCAAGAAAAAAGAGCAAATTGTCTAGTAAATACTAGAAAAAAATAGGCTTTCTACATATGCATCGTACAAAATCGCGATTTTTATAAGCTGTAGCAAGGAAAGAGACTTCGCGAGAACCAAAACAATCGGAAGAAATAGGTATGGCCTATATACTATACTCTATGGATAAAAAGTAGAATTGATAGAGAAAGCACCGTAAAGATCTATTAGTAAGCTATTCTTTGGTCAATACAGCCCAGAACTGCTTACTTATGTCATGATAAAAAGTTAGAAATCAACTTATGTAATAGAGTTGATCTACTAAAGTATTGAGCAGCGGTGTAGCATCAGATCCCAAAGATAGTAAGTTCCTTTTTCTTAACGGAGGAAGGTCTTTTTCAAAGATTCTATAGAAATATATATTTCATATACCATATATGAAATATGAAACCGAGATAGTTACCTTTCGGGAAATTCTAACGATATCGGGGAGGATGTCTATGCTTCATTTTTCTGAAGGTGGGAGAAAAGAGAAAACTAATCATTGATCCAAATTAGAATTGGAAACTTATGTAATAAACATTTCCCGGTTAACCCAAGATAAAATAGATAGGATAGATTAAAAGAAAATGGGATGCAAAGAATAGATTGCCGAGCCGTATGAGGTAGGAAACTCTCAAGTACGGTTCTAAGGGAGGGAATTGACTAACCTATTCCGACCGGGGAGAACAGGCCATTCTACAAGGCGATTCGGAAATTGGACAGGCTTGGTTCAATCAAGCTGCTGAGTATTGGAAACAAGC